TAAAAAAAGGATTGAGCCGAATACAATATGTATTTTTTTGTATTAGATCATTTTTATTCATTTTCTATCATGAATAAAAATGATCTAATGGTTCTATTGTTTTTTCTTGTTTGTTGTGTTGGATCCACAATAAATCTTATGGATTTTTAGGGTTGGTGTATTTTTTTATCACAAATAACCTCTTCGAGCCAGCCTGTATATTGTCCTTTTGATTCCGTGTTCGAATAGACGAGATTTTTTGAAAAAAGGTATTCATAAGAAAAAACAAATAGTGATCTCCTTCATTTCATCTTGTATCAAATTCACATCGAAAAAAAAATCACTATTTCCATTTCTCATTTTGAAAAACAAAAGAATTATAATAAAATAAAAAAAAAAGAGTTTGTTCCATCATATATCATAGTTAGAGTAAAGCAATACTCGGGATTCTGACAAGAATCCTTTTTTTTCAATACTTTATTCCTTATTAAATTAAGGATATATTCAAATTCTTTTGAATGACTATTCATCTATTCTATTTTTAAAGAAATCGGGGCAAAAAGCTCTATGGAAAAACGGCGGTTTAATTCGATGTTGTCTAGCGAGAAATTCGAATACAGGTATGGGTTAAGTCAATCAATTGATAGATTTGGTCCTATTGAAGACACTCGTGGAAGTGAGGATAGGGGTCTAAGGGATACAGAGATTTTTCGTTCGAGTGATAGCTCTAGTTACAGTAATGCTGAGCATTTAATGGACATCATCGCCATTTGGAATTTGATCTCTGATGACACCTTTTTAGTTAAAGATACTAGTAGGAGTATTTATTCCCTATATTTGGATATAAAAAATCTCAAAAATGAGATTGACAACGATTTGTCTTCTTTATTGAGAAGACTAGAAAGATTGAGTGAACTAGAAAGTACTTTTTTTCAGTATTGGAATTCTGGTTATCTGAAGAATGGATTTCAGAATGACGATCCCCGATCTGATCGTTCTCCGTATAATATTGAATATTTTCACATTAATGGTTGCATTGACTCTTATCTTAGTTCTCAAATCGATATTGAGAGTTCCGTTTTAAGTGGGAATGACAATTCTAGTGACAGTCCCATTTATAATCACATTGGTGTTGAAAGGGAAAAGAGTAATGAAAGGGGTAAGCCAAATATAAGAACGAGCAAGAATGGTATTGATTTCACTATAAGTGAAAATTCTACTGATTTCAATTTGACTCAAAAATATAAGCACTTGTGGGTTCAATGTGAAAATTGTTATGGATTAAATTATAAGAAATTTTTTAAGTCAAAAATGAATATTTGTGAACAATGTGGATATCATTTGAAAATGAATAGTTCAGACCGAATCGAACTTTCGATTGATCCAGGGACTTGGAATCCTATGGATGAAGACATGGTTTCTCTGAATCCTATTGAATTTCATTCCGAGGAGGAACCTTATAAAGATCGTATTGATTCTTATCAAAGAAAGACAGGCTTAACTGAAGCTGTTCAAACAGGCACAGGTCGACTAAACGGCATTTCTATAGCAATTGGAGTTATGGATTTTCAGTTTATGGGGGGTAGTATGGGATCCGTAGTAGGCGAGAAAATCACCCGTTTAATCGAGTATGCTACCAAAAAATTATTACCTCTTATTCTAGTATGTGCTTCGGGAGGAGCACGTATGCAAGAAGGAAGTTTGAGCTTAATGCAAATGGCTAAAATATCGGCTGCTTTGTATGATTATCAATCCCATAAAAAGTTATTCTATGTATCAATCCTTACATCTCCCACTACTGGTGGGGTGACGGCTAGTTTTGGAATGCTGGGCGATATCATTATCGCCGAACCTAATGCATACATTGCATTCGCGGGTAAAAGAGTAATTGAACAAACATTGAATAAGACAGTACCCGAGGATTCACAAGTGGCTGAATATTTATTCCATAAGGGCTTATTCGATTCAATCGTACCACGTAATCCTTTAAAGGGTGTTCTGAGTGAGTTATTTAGGCTTCACTCCTTTTTTCCTTGGAAGTAAAATTCAATTAACCGGATCCTAAATTCATTTCTTTTTGAGTTCCTTTTTTTCCTTGTAGCGAGCAAAACTAATAGATAGTTTATCGGAATCAAAGTCAAAATCCATTTTGATTTTTTATAAAGAATTCTCAAAAAAATTCTTTATTTTTTATTTATTTTTGAACGGTCTTCCTGATTAGGGGTCGGGAAAGAAACCTCTTTTAACAACATAAGTAAAAAAGAAAATTCTTTTTTCTGCGAAATTCAAATTAGGCAAGAAAAAGAAACCGAAGGTCGTCTTCCCTTCTTGTTGCGTATGTATCGCAAATTCAAATAGAGAAAATATCGATATAGAGTATCTTTTCTTTCTACTCGAATCTCCCCCTAAGCCCCTATTTTTTTACTAATAACTGGTGTTGTTGGATTGAATTAAAAATTATAACAGAATAGTTTACGAAATTCAATTCGGAAGAAACTCTTTATTTTGATATTCATTTTAACTCTAAATAAAATTGAATATCAAAATTGGATAAGATAATATTGTATTGAATTAATTTCTATTTATTTAATCTCGTGAATTTCTCTATTTTCTATTTCATTTTGATTTCTAGTTGATAATAATAGATATATAAAATATATAGAATATATAGAATTTTATTTCTATTCTATTATTTCTATTATATAGAATACTCACTTCGATATACTAATTAGTATAGAATACTACTAAGAATTAGTATAAGATATGTTTATAGTAATAACAGGTCTAAATATTCAATCGAGGTACCCATTCTATGACAACTCTCAACAGCTTACCCTCTATTTTTGTGCCGTTAGTAGGACTAGTATTTCCGGCAATTGCAATGGCGTCTTTATTTCTTCATGTTCAAAAAAACAAGATTTCTTAGATCTTATGGGTTCAAATCTCATCCATTTTTTTTCAAGACTTAGATATAGCTAATACAGATGTGCATTTAGTAGAGTATGTTATGGTATAACATAGGGGCATAAATGAAGCAGCTCTTATATATCCGTAAATAGATGCTCGAAATATACAAACAATATAGGGAAATAAGTTTCGAATTATTTCCAAATAGATTGGAATCGAGGCAGATGCCTGAAACGGAAAGTCGATCTATCTATATGTATGTAGATATTTCTAGAAGATCCTAAAAAAGGGATATTCTTTTATTTTATACCTAACCCATTCGACGAATTACTCCGATTATTCCTAAAGGAAAGGGTTACATGCGAATGGCACTAGTTGATGAGAGTTACTTCGGAAACAAAAAGTTTCTCCATTCCAATAAAAAAAAATGCAACTAGATCTAATATGAGTTGGCGATCCGAACATATATGGATAGAACGTCTAGTGGGGTCTCGAAAACTAAGTAATTTCTTCTGGGCCTTGATCCTTTTTTTAGGTTCATTAGGATTCGTCTTAGTTGGAACTTCCAGCTATCTCGGTAAGAATTTTATATCTTTAGTTCCATATCAGCAAATCGTTTTTTTTCCACAAGGGATCGTGATGTCCTTCTACGGGATCGCGGGTCTCTTTATTAGTTCCTATTTGGGGTGTACAATTTCATGGAATGTGGGGAGTGGCTATGATCGATTCGATCTAAAAGAAGGAATAGTGTGTATTTTTCGTTGGGGATTTCCTGGGAAAAAGCGTCGCATCTTCCTACGATTCCGTATGAAGGATATTCAGTCGATCAGAATAGAAGTTAAAGAGGGCATTTATCCTCGTCGTATCCTTTATATGGAAATCAAAGGACAGGGAGCCATTCCATTGACGCGTACTGATGAGAATTTGACCCTGGGTGAAATTGAGCAAAAAGCTGCCAAATTGGCCTATTTTTTGCGCGTACCAATTGAAGTATTTTGAAATGAAATAGCAAATCAAAATATTTCTATAAATAAAAAAAGAACAAGGGGAGTTCTTTTAAGTCGAAATCGGAATACTATTCTTTGAAATGTTTGTTTTTTTTTTAGTTTCGCTTTAGCATTCATCGAGAACGCGAAGCAGTTTCAAATTGGATCAATTAGATTATCTGTAAACAAGATTTTTATTATTTCTTCATTTAAAGTCGACTCTTTCTTATTCTATATTCTTTCTAGATTCATAATCAATGAATGGGAAATCAAAAAAAAAAAAAGAATAGATTCCGGGGTTCGATGCCTTAGAATAGAACTTATGTTTGATAAAAATAGTAGATCGCAGCGCATAGATTCGAAAAATGAGGCGAGTTCATTAGCAATTCAAAAAATGGAAAAAAAGAAAGCATTTCTCCCTTTTCTTTCTGTTATATCTATAGTATTTTTGCCTTGGTGGGTTTCTCTTTCATTTAAGAAAAGTGTTGAATCTTGGGTTACTGATTGGTGGAATACTACACAATCCGAAACTTTTTTGACTGATATTCAAGAAAAGAGTATTATAGAAAAATTCATCGAATTAGAAGAACTCTTCCTATTGGACGAAATAATAAAAGAATACCCGGAAATAGGGTTGCAAAGGGCTCATATAGGAATCCACAAAGAAACGATCCAATTGATAAAGATAAACAATGAGGATCATATCCATACGACTTTGCACTTCTCGACAAATATAATCTGTTTCATTATTTTTAGTGCTTATTCAATTCTAGGTAATAAAGAACTTCTTATTCTTAACTCTTGGGTTCAAGAATTTCTATATAATTTAAGTGACACAATAAAAGCTTTTTCTATTCTTTTATTAACTGATTTATGTATCGGATTCCATTCGCCCCATGGTTGGGAACTAATGATTGGCTATGTCTACAAAGATTTTGGATTTGTTCATAATGAGAAAATTATATCTGGCCTTGTTTCTACTTTTCCAGTCATTATAGACACAATTTTAAAATATTGGATCTTCCATTATTTAAATCGTCTATCTTCATCACTTGTAGTGATTTATCATTCAATGAATGACTGATCCAACTCGAATATTTCTTACTTTGCACATAAGCAAAGCATTTTAAGACGTACCCACTCCTTCGAACCTACGGAGATTTCCCCTCGAATATTTTATATTCGCGTAAAAGAATTTACGTAAATAGCAGACTTGTGGATAGGGAACTATCCGAGTGACCTACCTCATTTTATTGTAGAAATTTTTGGGATCAATGATTGGACTATGCAAATTCAAAATAACCTTTTTTTTTCTTGGATCACGATAAAGAAAGAAATTATTCAATCTATTTCCGTATCGTTTATGATATATATCATCACTCAAGCATCTATCTCAAATGCGTATCCCATTTTTGCTCAGCAGGGTTATGAAAATCCGCGCGAAGCAACCGGGCGTATTGTATGTGCCAATTGCCATTTAGCTAATAAGCCCGTGGATATTGAGATTCCGCAAACAGTACTTCCTGATACTGTATTTGAAGCAGTTGTTCGAATTCCTTATGATACGCAAGTGAAACAAGTTCTTGCTAATGGAAAAAGGGGGGGGTTGAATGTGGGTGCTGTTCTTATTTTACCTGAAGGATTTGAATTAGCACCCCCGGATCGTATTTCACCCGAGATGAAAGAAAAGATAGGCAATCTTTCTTTTCAGAGCTATCGACCCACTAAAAAAAATATTCTTGTTATAGGTCCTATTCTTGGTCAGAAATATAGTGAAATAACTTTTCCTATCCTTTCCCCGGATCCCGCTAATAATAAAGATGTTCACTTCTTAAAATATCCCATATATGTGGGGGGGAACAGAGGAAGGGGTCAAATTTATCCCGACGGGAACAAGAGTAACAATACGGTTTATAACGCTACAGCGGCTGGTAGAGTAAGTAAAATCATACGAAAAGAAAAGGGGGGATACGAAATAACTATAGCGGATACGTTAGATGGGCGTCAAGTGGTTGATAGTATTCCGCCAGGGCCAGAGCTTCTCGTTTCAGAGGGCGAATCTATCAAACTTGATCAGCCATTAACGAGTAATCCTAATGTGGGTGGATTTGGTCAAGGGGATGCTGAAATAGTACTTCAAGATCCATTACGTGTCCAAGGTCTTTTGTTCTTCCTGGCATCTGTTATTTTAGCACAAATCTTTTTGGTTCTAAAGAAGAAACAGTTTGAGAAGGTTCAATTATCCGAAATGAATTTTTAGATTTGCAAATTTATAAATCTCAACTTCGGAAAGGAAAAGGAATCCAATTCTTATTGGTGTTCTGCATGATCAAAAATTATGAACCCATTTTTGCTTGTTTCGAAGTCATTGGGAGTTACTTATACTCTATTCCTATTCATAGTAAGAATATTATAAAGAAATTTTTTTGACTTTATCTCTTATTTTTTTTTTCAATCAAAATTGAACCGAGTGACTCTCTTACTCTTATCAGAGAATGTCTTAATAGTTTTCTATTCTAATAAAAGAGAAAATTTCATCGAATATAGAATACTAAACTTCAGATAATAAGTAAGTGCAGAATAGAAAGCGTTTATTTTCTTAGTTTATTCTTGTTGTCGTCACAAGAAAGAAATTTTGCACATTTCTTTCTTGTGACGACAACAAGAATAGTTTTTGATCCCGTTCGTCTAAGATAACTATTCTTAATCTTATTTTCTATTTTTTGATTTTTTTACGGATTTCTCAGAACCTTTTTGTTTCTTCTATTTCTATATTTAATTAAAATATAGATTAGAGTAGTGAGCAATCAAAAAATAGAAAATAGAGCGCAATTTTTGGAGAAAATAGAACTTAATGGAGGTTTATTAGAAAAGAAAGGATTGGAATAATATCTGTACTCGTCAAATAGATATATTATAATTGGTTCATTTAGAAAAACGAAATCAAGTAATTTCAGTCTAACTTTGAAAGATAGATACTATGCTTCAATAATAGATGGTCAAAATCAATGAATGACATTTTTCAAATATAATTTGAATTTTCAAATTGAAATAAAAATAATATATTCTATTATGAAAGCTTAAGAACTCAAGGGATCCCTTGAGTTCTTAAGCTTTCATGTCTCCAACTCAGTTCATCCGATTATTAGATTATTTTAGATTCTTACAGAGATGAGCCCAACCCTGAGTATGAACCATAAAAGAAAATACCTATTAAACCAATCACAAGAATACCAGTTACAGTACCTATTATCCAAAGAGGAATCCTTCCAGTAGTATCGGCCATTTATCTTGCTTCCTCCGCCATTTCATCAAGTTGTCATGCTAGAGACACATACAGTCATAGATAAGTATGAGATGCGATCCTTCCGAATGAGATAAGCAAATTCCTAATTAATATTTCATATTCTACCAGTCTCTTTTCTTCTCTTACTTTATTTTTTATTAATTGAAGAAATAATTAGAAAATAAAACAGCAAGTACGAAAATAAGTAATAACCCCCAGTATAGACTGGTACGATTCAATTCAACATTTTGTTCGTTCGGGTTTGATTGTGTCATATCTCTCTAATTTTTATTATGTTTATCGTTGGATGAACTGCATTGCTGATATTGATCCCAAAAAAGAAACGGTAGGTACAGCTAGTCCATGAACAGCTAACCATCGGACTGTAAAAATTGGATAGGTTCGATCTATAGTCATTGGTTCCTCCTAAAACTAAAAAGATCTACTAAATTCATCAAGTTGTTCCAAAGAGTCAAAACGCCCAGTTATTAATGGAATTCCTTGTCGGCTTTCTGTAAAATATTCGTTTGGGCGGGGACTTCCAAATACATCATAAGCTAAACCCGTGCTGACGAATAACCAACCCGCAATAAATAGAGAGGGTATAGTAATACTATGAATAACCCAGTATCGAATACTGGTAATAATATCGGCAAAAGAACGTTCTCCTGTGCTTCCAGACATGCTGAGCTCCGCATATTCTTGTACGATTAAAGGGGGATCGATTCTGTAAAAGATGATATCAGTAAATGGAAATTCACTGCCGTTTTTTCATCCTTGTTAGATCGTCAATATTGTACCAAGGGCTTTTTTCGAGTATACCGAATCAGTATAGCTATCCTTCCTCTACGACAGCAACGCAATTTGAATCAGTATGTAAATGAAGGACTAGTAGATAATTTCTTTTTTCTTTTCCTTGTCAATGTAGAAGTCTGAATTGATGATTTGAGATGAAATTTCTTAAATTTATATAAGGTTTATTTCTCTCTATTATATTATTATTGGTTTCGAACCGGAAAACTTAAAAACTTACGTTAGGTAAAATGTGAATCCAAGGGGTTGGTTTTTAGTTTTTATAAAAATCAAAAAAATGCAGTTAAATTATCCTATTTCCACTTCCCTAATTCAATTTGATGCGAAATTCAAAAATTTCCTGTTTATACCTCTAAACTGTAGAAAAGGTTTTCTTGAAATCTTTTTTTTTTCATTTTAGTTTATTCCATTTAAAGCGAATTGCTGATTCGTACAGTAACAAGTAAGAGGAGTATAGAGTATTGATTAAAAAAAAATCTATTTCTCTGATTCATAATAAATTTGAAATTATATAATAAAAAAATAGGGAAACAATCGATAAACTAGAAAAGAAAAAAAAAAATGATAAGGATTACTGGTCTACGAATGGAATTTGACTACCTTATTTGATTTGTTTATTTGAATTTTATTTGAATCAATTCGATTTCTTTTTATTTTTCCTTATTTATTAGTTGAGTACTGGGTTCATTCACATAATCTCTTCAAAGAAGAGAAGGGGTATTATAACGTCTAAATTCACTCTTTATTTTAATAAATCGATTTGATAGATAGGATAAAACAAAAGATCGACAAAATCAAAATAGAGTAGATGCTCAAAATGATTAACTTATCCCCTTTTAGACTCTACTTCCCTTAGTCTTTTGTTAGTAGTGTAATGACTGCTTCATGCATTAACAACTAACAATTGAACTTATTCTTTTTCGTTTCAATTGCTATTTTTTCTTATCGTCTTATTTAGGGAAATGTTTTCTAAACATATGTAGAAAAAGAACATATTTCATTTAGCCCCTTCATGCTTACTATAACTAGTTATTTTGGTTTTCTACTAGCAGCTTTAACTATAACCTCAGCTCTCTTTATTAGTCTCAACAAGATACGATTGATTTGAAATTAATTGAATGAGCACAACTCATAAAACGAAAAAGAAATCTTTCTCCGGTACTCCGAGATTCTATAGTTCATTACCGGATGTATTTACAATTATTGGTCATTGAGATTCCCTGGCACTACGAATTAATATTTCGTGATAGATAGTACCTCTCTTTTTTCCTTTCTATTTTAAGAAAAAAATTGAAATGATTGAAGTTTTTCTATTTGGAATTGTCTTAGGTCTAATTCCTATTACTTTAGCGGGATTATTTGTAACTGCATATTTACAATACAGACGTGGTGATCAGTTAGACCTTTGATTAATTAACAGTTTTTTTTGATAATTTGACCTCCTCTTTTCTTAAAAAAAAAATTAACAAGAAGTCAAATTCAGATTACTGTTCTGCTCAATTATTTGAATTTGCATATAATTATCAGATTAATCAAGCCCAGAATCACGCTCTGTAGGATTTGAACCTACGACATCGGGTTTTGGAGACCCACGTTCTGCCGAACTGAACTAAGAGCGCTTTATTATTTCTTATAAAAAGTCTTCTTATCACAATAGTTAACAGCCAAGAAGAGGATTTTTTTTGTCCCCCACTCTAATCTTATCTTGAATACCTAGAATATCTTAGAGAATAACATAAAAAAAAATGTATGTGTGATTTGAATCGATTCAAATTGATTCCTTGTTACTTCTCATAAGAGAAGTAACAGGTAGGGATGACAGGATTTGAACCCGTGACATTTTGTACCCAAAACAAACGCGCTACCAAGCTGCGCTACATCCCTTTCTTTCAATTGGTCTACATTGTCATTGTAGAGAATCCCCGTCTTGTTTTCAAAAACCTTATTTTCCATTCCTTCCATTCCTATTAATCTAGGAACATAGACAATTTTTCTTGATATTTATTTGATTTCTTTTAACTCATATCTACGAGAAAATCTCGTATGAATATAATATTATTCATAGAATATAACATATATTCTATTATTATAATAAGATGCTTATATACATAGAAATATCAAACAAACTGATCTAAAAAAGAACGAGGGAATACTGGGGGGAGGGGAAGAAAGGTACTTTTTTATTTTTAGAAAGGTAGAATCTTATCTCTTTTTTATTCTCTTAAATCAATCATGAATCCCGTGTAAAATACAAAGGAATCTCAAATACTTCCATATCCGATATGTATTACCATTAGATATTTTAATAAAACATTAAAACATAAAGAAGGAGGATTCAAAATGCGAGATCTAAAAACCTATCTTTCCGTGGCACCGGTACTAAGTACTCTCTGGTTCGGGTCTTTAGCGGGTTTGTTGATAGAGATCAATCGTTTATTCCCAGATGCGTTGACATTTCCTTTTTTTTCATACTAGTTTAGTTAGTAACATGGGAAGGGGTGAAGAAGATTAGAGATATAATCAAAAAATCTATGACTAATCCCTTCCCCTCTTTTTTGAATTATTCAAAATTCAATTAGATACTTAGAGACAAAATAAAGAAAGGAGGAAAGATAGAAAAAAAAATGAATTCAACCTCGGCTAAATTTGAGCTCAGCGTTCAATTCGATTTCTAAAAAATAGAGTGAGAATAGAAAGGGGTCTATGAAAAAACTGGAATACAAGATAGGAAAGTGAACTAGTGTACTATATACTATACTTCGAATCGAATTCAATATAGCTAAATTCAATAGAGTTTGAATTCCTTCTTCCACTTAAACTTGAAAAATGAATTCTAAATTCTATTTAATATTTCTTACTCTATTAAATTGTATATTGTATTGTGATTGGAACGAAATCTTTCATAATTTCAACTTAGCAACTTTTTTATTTTTCTTTTTGCTAGTTACTTCAAGAGTAGCAAATAAGAAGAGTTGATTGAATCAAAAACTCAAACTAAAGGAGGGTCATGGCCAAGGGAAAAGATGTTCGAGTAACAGTTATTTTGGAATGTAGCAATTGTCTTCGAAACGGACTTAATAAGGAATCAAGAGGGATTTCCAGATATATTACTCAAAAGAATCGACACAATACGCCGAGTCGCTTGGAATTGAGAAAATTCTGTCCCTATTGTTACAAACATACGATTCACGGGGAGATAAAGAAATAAACCAACTCCAAGTTATTTTGATTTGTGTATCACTCTTATATCAGGAACAAAAAAAGGACATATTCTCTATTCGAGAGACCCTATTATTCTAGATTTTAATAGTTTAGTTAACAGAATTGAATTAACTCAAAATAAAAAAAAAAACCAATCTTTTTTTTTTAATTCAAAATTATTTTGGATCGGATTGAAATAGTATTTTCAAGATAAGGAATAAACAAAGTATGGAAAAATCCAAGCGACTCTTTCGGAAATCCAAACGATCTTTTCGTAGGCGTTTGCCCCCGATCCAATCGGGGGATCGAATTGATTATAGAAACATGAGTTTAATTAGTCGATTTATTAGTGAACAAGGAAAAATATTATCCAGACGGGTGAATAGATTGACCTTAAAACAACAACGATTAATTACTATTGCTATAAAACAAGCTCGTATTTTATCTTTATTACCCTTTCTTAATAATGATAAACAATTTGAAAGAAGCGAATCGACTGCCAGAGCTAATGGTCTTAGAATCCGGAATAAATAAAAAAAGTAGGCTTACTTTCCTCTTCAATTTGAATCCAAATTCAAATTCGACAACTTTTGATGTTTTATTCGAAGAATTCGAGAATCCAATCTAATCTTGATTGGATTTCTCCTACTTATCGTAAAAAAAAACAAGAATCGGCGAAGAAGCAATCTTTTTGTATTGGATATTTATTGGACGTGTTTGGTTGCTCATTTCATTTTGAGCGACTTTATCTTTATCATACTCATTTTGATTCTACTTTCCCGGAGTTCATTCTCCAGAAAATGGCATTTTCAATAGTCGAACTTACAATTCCAATTTTTCCTTAAAATTGAAGAATTTATTTATTTTTGATCGAATTAGAAATCATATAAAGACAATTCCTATTTAATATAGCTATTTGTGCAACTATTTTACGATTAAAAAGCAACCGGTTCTTGTCCAGATTGTGTAGAAAATGACTATAACTATAGGATACAAAATTCTTACGAATTACTGCATTTATCCGAGCGATCCACAAACGACGAAAATCCCTCTTTCGCTTATCTCTATCTCGATGAGACGAAACCAAAGCTCTAATTTTCTGTTGTATAATTGTTCGAGTAAGTCTCGAATGAGCTCCACGAAAGCTTGACGCAAATAAACGAATTTTTGTTCGACGTCTACGAGCTATATATCCTCGTGTAATTCTGGTCATTGAATAAATGAAACCTTAATGAATAACTAATGGATTTCCTTTCTTTCAGTTATTCTTTTCCAATTTACTAGTTTAGTAATAACAACACGCATTCTTCCAATGTATAAAATAAGAATTCCAATGGCTTTTGCTACTATAACCTTCCCACCCACGATTTATTTATTCCTATTCATTTCTATTTATTTGAATTTCTTTTAATAGAATGAATATTTTTTCTGTTTTCGTTTTTTGATACCTAGTATCGATACAATTTATTATTTTGAGTTGAATGCCTATATATATAAAAGGGAAATCGTGGGTTCCATCGTTTCTATGGTTCTTTCTAAAACGGTGAGGTCCTCTCTATACACCGGAGTCCTTTACTTCGACTTCATTTAATGAATATTATTGCTAACTTGTACAGTTCACATTCTTTTGCTCTACCCATGATCTAGTAAAAAGTCTTTCACAATGAGATCCACTTATACAGTAACGATATTTAATTATGAAGATTTGCTGGGGTAGCTGACCCTCTTAGTCCGTTTTTCGTAGTCAAATTGGGTTTTCAAAATAATAGTTGCTCGCTTAATGGATAAACGTTCGTTACCAATGAGGAATTTTTTATCATCTTCAATTTTGAAAATGGAGTGAATTCAATTTGCACCAATGCAAACCATAAATTTCATATCCAATGGAAGAATCCAATAGATCTTTTTTAGTTTGATATAGTGAACGTACGTACTTCTTTCTTCGATTTCCCCTTTTCTTATATTTTCATTTAAATTAAAAAATAGTACTGATCTTTGATACTGGAAAAGGGGGTTCCTTCTTTCTATTAGAAATGATCTGAACGAGTCGCGCATACACCCTAGTACATGTTCCTCGTCGCTGAGGGCATCCCCCAAGAGCGGGGGATTTCGTGACATTTCGGATTGGCTGTCTTGTGTTTCTAATAAGTTGTTTAATAGTTGGCATGTTGAATCGGATCCATAATGAATGGGTTGGTTTAGATTGATCCTAACCGGCTAATTATGAATTACTTTCCCATGGAATGGATGAATAAGATATTATTGAATCCGGTAATAACTAAATAAAGAAATCAAAATTGTCGATTTATTTAAACTTATTCCCCCTACTGCAATTTTGATGCTATTTTGATTTTTTATTCAACTGCTACAAGATCAACAATTCCATGAGCTTGGGCTTCCGTTGCTGACATAAAAACATCCCTTTCCATATCTTCGGATACAACCCATAAGGGTTTGTCCGTTCTTTGTACATAAACCCTTGTAATGGTTTCTCGCAATTTGAGTAGTTCTTCTGCTTCTAGGATAAATTCTCCCGTTTGTGCCTCATAAAAAGAACTCGCAGGTTGATGTATCATTACCCTGATGATGGAACAAAAAGGTTCTTCTATACTCGATTATGAGATGGAAAGAGATAAAGAAAAAAAGAAAGTATAGAACAACCGTACGGGCATCCTTTAGGCATTGCATACGGCTCTAGAATGGAATTCAGTTTGACCTTCCATCAAAGAATCATCAATTAAAAAGATAGAAAATATATAGAAATGAAAAGATAGAAAATATATAGAAATTATAAGGTTTATCGGATTGACATCGTCAAACGATCCAATTACCATCCTTCCTTTCCGATTTCAGAGTAGTTACCAAAATACTATGATGGCTCCGTTGCTTTATATATTTATCTCCTCTGTGATTCAGCAATCCCAAAGTTTTGATTTATTTTATTTTTACTCTTTTAAAAGTATATTCATAAGTATATCAATAAATATAAATATCGGAATTTTTAAAAAGTCTTCGGTGGGAAAATCAAAAAAAGGTTTGTGACGCTAAAATGGGTCCCGACAATAGCGAAGATAAAATGGGGAAGACCCTTCCTACTAATTTCATACTACTCTTTCGATATATAATTGAATGTTTTGAAAAAAAAATTCGTATATCGAATTCGATGTGCCATGCTATTATTACTTAATTTTCCTAATTTCATGCATAGTCTTTTTTTCGTAAAAAATTCATTGGCGCCAAGCGTGAGGGAATGCTAGACGTTTGGTAATCTCTCCACCGACGAGTATAAAAGATCCCATTGAAGCCGCTAATCCCATGCATATTGTATGCACATCAGGTTGAACAAATTGCATAGTATCATAAATAGCGACCCCCGGGATTACCCATCCGCCAGGAGAGTTTATAAACAAATACAAATCCTTGTTATCGTTCTCTATACTCAAATAAACCATAAGACCAATCAGTTGATTCGAGATCTCGCTATCAACCTCTTGGCCTAAAAAAAGTAATCTTTCTCGATAAAGTCGGTTGATTAGGATCAAATTTGTATCCCGTAAGAGCCGTACATGCACCTTTTGATGCATACGGTTCAACAAAAATTGAGAAAAAACGACTCAATGTGTAGATTCCAGCCCTCTTTCTTTTTAAAATTAAACTATTTATATATATATTATTTATTTAGTTTTGAGAGCGGTTTCTTAATTCTAAGAAATTCAAAAATTTCGTATATTAATGAAACGAATTTTCTTCATTTTTTCAAGAACGAAATGAGTTCGTTTTGTGCCCCTTCCCTCTCAAAAAAAAAATACATTAAGATTAAACATATCGAATTAACTTATCATTGATGCATTGCTTCTTCGCGATTTCATTTTAATCACGATGTTCTTTTCTTGTTCCTGAAAAGGTCTTTTCAATTCTTTTAGGTTTATGCTCTACTCCGAGTCAAAATCTGCCCAATTTTGATTTGCACATATAGACAAATGTCAATAATATTACGTCTTTTTTTTACAACTTCATTTTTTTTTTTCAATTGATTTCATATCTTCTATCAATGCAAAATATTAAACATGTATTTATTTCTTTCCTCGCTGGATTCGTTTAAAGTGAAAAGTTTGAGATTACTATTACTCTCAAATATATTGAATATTATTCAATAATAATCTTTTATTATCTATGGGTATACGTAGTAATAAATAAAAAATAAATTCAAAATGTTTTTTTCTAAAGGGAGCCTGAATACTTTACTTATGAAAACTTCATTTTAGTGTTCCAAAAAATTCAACCATAAATTATTCTAATTGCTAATATGAATTTGAATATCCCTCAAATCGAATTGCATTTCACGTTCCAAATTATTGGTAATTCAATCTTTTTTGGCCGAAACATAAGGATATCTCAATCGGGGGAGAGAACGGGGTAAATCCCATATGACCCAATATATCTGACAAGTCGCACTATACGTCAACCCAAGAGGCATCTTCCTCTCCAGGACTTCGAAAAGGTACTTTTGGAACACCAATAGGCATAAAATGAAAGAAAAAAGAATTAAGTACTATATTGGACTTTGATATGGAAGCGTAACAATGCGTTTATTGGCTTAATAATATTGTCTTTTATCATATTTGAGTCATAAATCGATCAAAATGTTTACGATTCCGAATAGTTCTTTTGAATGATTCCTAAATATAGATGCATTTGTTGATCGAAAATGGGATTAACCCCATTGCGTATTGTTCCTTATCGGGTATAGAATAGATCTGCTTCTCTTTCTTACTAGGAACCAAATTGTTCCGTTTTTACTAAAAAAAAAAGAATAGAACAAATATTACTCCTTTCTTGAAGATAATTCCAAAAAGGGGAGGTTCATAGCATAGTTTTTGCTAATGCAATAAAGTTACATAGCGTCTATTTTTCGTTGATAAAGAGGTATTTCCATGGGTTTACCTTGGTATCGTGTTCATACCGTCGTATTGAATGATCCCGGTCGTTTGCTTTCTGTCCATATAATGCATACAGCCTTAGTTGCTGGTTGGGCTGGTTCGATGGCTCTATATGAATTAGCAGTTTTTGATCCCTCTGATCCCGTTCTTGATCCAATGTGGAGACAAGGTATGTTCGTTATACCGTTTATGACTCGTTTAGGAATAACCAATTCATGGGGCGGTTGGAGTATTACAGGGGGAACTATAACGAATCCGGGTATTTGGAGTTATGAAGGTGTGGCCGGTGCACATATTGTGTTTTCTGGGTTGTGCTTCTTAGCGGCTATCTGGCATTGGGTGTATTGGGATTTAGAAATATTTTGTGATGAACGTACAGGAAAACCCTCTTTGGATTTGCCCAAGATTTTTGGAATTCATTTATTTCTTTCAGGGTTGGCTTGTTTTGGTTTTGGCGCATTTCATGTAACAGGATTGTACGGTCCTGGAATATGGGTGTCCGATCCTTATGGACTAACCGGAAAGGTACAACCTGTAAATCCAGCGTGGGGGGTAGAAGGGTTTGATCCTTTTATTCCGGGAGGAATAGCTTCTCATCATATTGCAGCGGGCACTTTAGGCATATTAGCAGGCCTATTTCATCTTAGTGTCCGTCCACCCCAACGTCTGTATAAAGGATTACGTATGGGAAATATTGAAACCGTGCTTTCCAGTAGTATCGCTGCTGTCTTTTTTGCCGCTTTTGTTGTTGCGGGAACTATGTGGTATGGTTCAGCAACTACCCCTATCGAATTATTTGGTCCGACCCGGTATCAATGGGATCAGGGATATTTCCAGCAAGAAATATATCGAAGAGTTGGCGCTGGATTAGCTCAAAATCAAAGTTTATCAGAAGCTTGGTCTAAAATTCCCGACAAATTAGCTTTTTATGATTACATCGGGAATAATCCGGCAAAAGGGGGGTTGTTCAGAGCAGGATCAATGGACAACGGGGATGGAATAGCTGTTGGTTGGTTAGGGCATCCTATTTTTAGAGATAAAGAAGGGCGTGAACTTTTTGTACGCCGTATGCCTACTTTTTTTGAAACATTTCCGGTTGTTTTGGTAGACGGAGACGGAATTGTTAGGGCCGATGTTCCGTTTAGAAGGGCAGAATCGAAGTATAGTGTCGAACAAGTCGGTGTAACTGTTGAGTTCTATGGTGGCGAACTTAATGGAGTCAGTTATAGTGATCCTGCGACTGTGAAAAAATATGCGAGACGTGCTCAATTAGGTGAAATTTTTGAATTAGATCGTGCTACTTTGAAATCAGATGGTGTTTTTCGTAGCAGTCCAAGGGGTTGGTTTACTTTTGGGCATGCATCGTTTGCTCTGCTCTTCTTCTTCGG